TGGGATCCGTAGTAGGTGAGAAAATCACCCGTTTGATCGAATATGCTACTAATCGATCTCTGCCTGTCATTATTGTGTGTGCTTCTGGAGGAGCACGTATGCAAGAAGGGAGTTTGAGCTTGATGCAAATGGCTAAAATATCTTCTGCTTCATATGATTATCAATCAAATAAAAAGTTATTCTATGTATCAATCCTTACATCTCCTACAACTGGCGGAGTTACAGCAAGTTTTGGCATGTTGGGAGATATCATTATTGCTGAACCTAATGCCTACATTGCGTTTGCGGGTAAAAGAGTAATTGAACAAACATTAAAAAAGACAATACCCGACGGTTCACAAGTAGCTGAGTCTTTATTCCATAAGGGCTTATTTGACCCAATCGTACCACGTAATCTTTTAAAAGGTGTTCTGAATGAGTTATTTCAGCTACATGGTTTCCTTCCCTTGAATAAAGATTAAAAAAGGATGAAAAAAAAAGATTGAAATTCTTCATTTTCAAATGGAAGTATAGCACTAGTTTCAGTTATTTTTATTTGTAGCGACTAATCATTTAGTTCATTATACTGAAAAAAATAAAACTAAGAAGAGGGTATTGTCTTTGGGAACATCGATTATAAATGTAGTAAGAATCAGAAGTTTTGGATAATGACTTTTTGCTCCGGATCCTTTTTTTATTCTACCTCTATTCCTGATTAGGAATGAGCATCCCTCTATCGACAAGAGAAAAAGGAATTTCTTTCTCCTTTCGAGAAATCCGGGAAATAAAAATAATTTTCTCCGTCCTTTTGACATATTCATATAAAGATAGAAAGACAACGAAGATAAGAATGGGAGAAAAAGAACCCAATTTATGAAAGTGGATTCTCATACATATTCGTGTAGAAAGATGAATATGTACACTTCATTTAATTATCAATTCGTTATTTAGTATTAAATACTTCACTTCTTCATAGAAAGATTCTATTAATAATCTTTCTATTTCTAATAGATAGACTTATCATAGGATATCTTTATAATTATAATTTAGAATTATAATAGGTACAAATAGGAAATCGAGGTACCCATTCTATGATAGATTTGAACCTTCCCTCTATTTTTGTTCCTTTAGTGGCCCTAGTCTTTCCGGCAATCGCAATGGCTTCTTTATTTCTTTATGTCCAAAGAAATAAGATTGTCTAAATATGATGGGACCAAATCTCATCAATTTATTTCAACACTGGATCATCATACAGATACTCTTTTAAGGTAATATGGATGGTAGGATATATTATATGTGTCCTTTCCGAAAACAAATGGAATAGTTGTTTTGTTATGTATTATGCCGATGCATAATATACGCATTAATGCATGTATACACGGCTATAGCTTAATAAATTAAATGATTAAATTCAAAATGATCATCAGCAAATCTTTTTTGAAAAATCTTTGAAATATAAAAAATAGAAACTCAATGTATCTAACCAATTATTCCTAATGGTTCCAGTCAGAATACTGCTAGTTGATGAAAGTTACTTCGGGATCAAGCAATAAAAGTCGAGTCAAATCCATTTGGGTTATTCTCTCAATTCCAATCGAATGCAACTGGATCTAGTATAGTATGAACTGGCGATCAGAACATATATGGATAGAACTTATAATGGGGTCTCGAAAAACAAGTAATTTTTGCTGGGCCTTTATCCTTTTTTTAGGTTCACTAGGATTCTTAGTAGTTGGAACTTCCAGTTATCTTGGTAAAAATCTGATATCCGTATTTTCGTCTCAGCAAATTATTTTTTTCCCACAAGGGATCGTGATGTCTTTCTATGGGATCGCAGGTCTATTCATTAGTTCTTATTTGTGGTGCACAATTTCATGGAATGTAGGTAGTGGTTATGACCGATTTGATAGAAAAGAAGGGACAATGTCTCTTTTTCGTTGGGGATTTCCTGGAAGAAATCGTCGCATCTTCCTTCGTTTCTTTCTGAAAGATATCCAATCAATCAGAATGGAGGTGAGAGAAGGGCTTTTTCCTCGTCGTGTCCTTTATATGGAAATAAGAGGCCAAGGAGCCATTCCCTTTACCCGTACTGATGAGAATTTGACTACACGAGAAATTGAACAAAAAGCTGCCGAATTGGCCTATTTCTTGCGCGTACCTATTGAAGTATTTTGAAATGAACTGAAGAATAAATCTCAGCATTAGAGAATGAACTTAATACATCTAAAAAGCAGGAGGACGTATGATGTATATGGATTAATAAAATATAATATAACTAATCAACTAAAATCTATTTTAAAATAGATTAAGGATAAACTATTTATACACAAAAACTGTTTTGTATACGCATACACATGGCGTCCAGCTTCACTCTTTTCTTTTTTCTTTATACTAAAGGTCTAATATTAATGAGTATAGATTCATCAAATATCCTAACATGTGTTTCATTTTTGTAAAACATAATTCCTCTTTTTAAGCCTTTGAATTCATACCCTATCCCCGCGCTGCGATTATACAGTGAAATCTTTTGAATTCAAAATATAAATAAAAGAATTAAAGGATCCGGTAAGGTTCGTCTTTAAATCCAAATTATATTCGTTAGTTCAAATGGGTTTCGAGTCTTCATCGAAAGTAATAAATGAAGAGGAAATCGGTTACAATTTGCCTAATTGATATCTCTGGAATATGGAAAGACTATTTACTTCTTTTTTTTTTCATTCGAAAAGGGCCCGCCCTTCTTCTATGTTCTATTCTAAATTATTCTAGATCCAAATACTCGATTCTTATACAAAAACAAAAATAGGAAAAGATCCATAGGTTCGATACCTTGTTCTTGTTAGAGTTATAGGCCCTTTTTCTAAAATTCCTGCTTCATAGAAATATCAGATAGAATCGGCGAATTAAACAGGTTCATTAAAAATTCACATCACGGATACAGAATGAAAAAAAAGAAAGCATTGGCTTCCCTCCCATATCTTGTGTCTATACTCTTTTTACCCTGGTGGGTTTCTATCTCATTTAATAAATGTCTAGAAACTTGGGTTCTTAATTGGTGGAATACCAGGCAATACGAAATCATTTTGAATGATATTCAAGAGAAAAATGTTCTAGAAAAATTTATGGAATTAGAAGAACTATTCCTGTTGGACGAGATGATAAAGGAATACTCGGAGACACATATGCAAAGGCTTCGTATAGGAATGCACAAGGAAACAATACAATTGGTCCAAAGACACAATGAATCTCATTTCCATATAATTTTGCATTTCTCTACAAATCTAATCTGTTTCGCTATTCTAAGTGGTTATTTTTTTCTGCGTAATGAAGAACTTTTCATTCTAAATTCTTGGATTCAGGAATTTCTCTATAACTTAAGTGATACAATCAAAGCTTTTTTGATTCTTTTAGTTACTGATTTCTGGATCGGATTTCACTCGACCCATGGTTGGGAACTAATGATTGGTTCGATCTACAACGATTTTGGATTGGCTCAGAATGATCAGATTATATCTGGTCTTGTTTCCACTTTTCCAGTGATTCTAGATACAATTGTAAAATATTGGATCTTCCATTTTTTAAATCGTGTATCTCCTTCGCTTGTAGTAATTTATCATTCAATGAATGAATAATTCATTAGATCTTTTGATCTCAATCAAATCAGAATCTTTCTTCGTGTATAAATAAATCATTTTTACTCTGACTTATTCTTTATACTTCTACCTTTTCAATTAAAGGTATTCATACTATATTCCACCAGTACAATTATTTTAGTACAATCAATACAATGGCAAACTTGTGGATAGGGAATTCTACTAGCTACCTATCGAATTTATTGTAGAAATTCCGGGGATCAATGATTGGACCATGCAAAATAGAAATACTTTTTCTTGGGTAAAAAAACAGATGACTCGATCCATTTATGTATCGATCATGATATATGTAATAACTCGGGCATCTATTTCAAATGCATATCCCATTTTTGCGCAGCAGGGTTATGAAAATCCACGAGAAGCAACTGGGCGAATTGTATGTGCCAATTGCCATTTAGCTAATAAGCCCGTGGATATTGAAGTTCCGCAAGCTGTGCTTCCTGATACTGTATTTGAAGCAGTTGTTCGAATTCCTTATGATATGCAACTGAAACAAGTTCTTGCTAATGGTAAAAAGGGAGCTTTGAATGTAGGAGCTGTTCTTATTTTACCCGAGGGATTCGAATTAGCCCCCCCCGATCGTATTTCTCCCGAAATGAAAGAAAAGATGGGCAATCTTTCTTTTCAGTTTTATCGTACTAATAAAAGAAATATTCTTGTGATAGGTCCTGTTCCCGGTCAGAAATATAGTGAAATCGTCTTTCCTATTCTTTCCCCCGACCCTGCTACGAAAAAAGACGTTCACTTCTTAAAATATCCCATATATGTAGGTGGGAACAGGGGAAGGGGTCAGATTTATCCTGATGGTAGTAAAAGTAACAATACAGTTTATAATGCTACATCTGCTGGTATAGTAAGCAGAATAGTACGTAAAGAAAAGGGGGGATATGAAATATCCATAGTTGATGCATCAGAAGGACGTCAAGTGGTTGATATTATACCTCCAGGACCAGAACTTCTTGTTTCAGAAGGTGAATCCATCAAGCTTGATCAACCATTAACAAGTAATCCAAATGTAGGAGGTTTTGGTCAGGGAGACGCAGAAATAGTGCTTCAAGATCCATTACGGGTCCAAGGCCTTCTATTCTTCTTGGCATCTGTGATTTTGGCACAAATCTTTTTGGTTCTGAAAAAGAAACAGTTTGAAAAGGTTCAGTTGTACGAAATGAATTTCTAGATCTAGAGATTTCTTAAAATTAAGATAAAGTTGGTAAAAGTGCCAACTTCTTGTTGATCAATAGAATGATATATGATTCAAAAAATTCTATAAGTCTTTTCTTTGTTTGTTTTTTTTTTTTATTTTGCGGAATGTCTAAAACTCATTACTTGTATACCATTTATACCATTCCTAATGATAGAATATATGCATAA